TCTGGGGTTTACATATACTCATATGTTTTGTTATAATTGAAATTGAGAAATCTTTTTTAATTGAAAAATCAATACTGATTAGTTCTGCTTCCATTTTTATGTTGTCATTAGGAAAACACAATTTGAAATTCAAATCCCAGAATCGTTCATGAATTCCAAGTAAGGAGTCAATGGTTCAAATTTCTCGTCTGAAAAATACACATTTTTTTCTCAATAGAAAAACGAGAGAATGTTTTTAGCATTGTGTATTTTCAGATACTATACAATCAAAGGGATGGATCAAATCCAATCAAAAGGGGTATTTCTTTTTTTTTAGTAAATAAAAGGATTAAGGAAAACAGAAGTCAAAATGCAAGTACAATAATAATTCCGTAATCCGGAAAAAATTGCACCTATTTTCTATCATTTTGGCGGCATGGCCGAGCGGTAAGGCGGGGGACTGCAAATCCTTTTTCCCCAGTTCAAATCCGGGTGTCGCCTGAATCCTGAATCACCAAAAAACTCGAAATCATAATCGATTTATTGGATGGATTTCTCAATAGTGTTCGGTAGAACCCATTTTTGACTCTGCGACATTAATTCCACTATTATTACTGAGGAATAATTCCTTCGTATTTATAGAGATTAGGGGACATAATGCACATGGATATAGTAAGTCTCGCTTGGGCTGCTTTAATGGTAGTCTTTACATTTTCCCTTTCACTCGTAGTGTGGGGAAGAAGTGGGCTTTAGAAGTACTACTAATTGAGTTCAGGAATCAAACCCGCTTGTTTTATAGATCGTTCTGCAACGCACTTTGGACTATTTAAAATCAAAACTCTGAATTTGGAATCCCATTGGATTCCAATGGAGTAATCTATGATAGGAATCATACTCTTTCAATCCAAGAGATATTTCTCCCGTCTTTGTACTTCGAAAAGAAAGGGATTCAGATGATTGGAAATTTATTCCAACCTAAAATTCTTCCGAAATTTTCTATTTCAATCAATGGGAATGGGGCTCTTACTATCTTTATAGACGGATACTAAGGAAGTTTTTCTTTTTTTATTTATTTCCCTCTTGACTCTTCAAAAAAGAAGTCGTTTTGTTAAGCGTATACACACTTTCTATAAGAAATGATATCGAGATCGTGGTTGTTTAAGGAGAGACTGGTCAATAATAAGATCTTGCCTCGGGCGGGTTACATATCGGGCATTTACCCTTTGGTTTCTATTCGAATTTTAGAAAGGCGGTTTAGGCTTTATCACCTTATTTCATATGGCGTTAAAAATAGGCGAGGTTTCCCCTTACTTATTAGTAAAAGGAAAGGAATTAGAATCCTAAAATAAGAATTATTTTAGATTGAGCGGAACAAATAGATGTAGCAAATTGGGTCTTATGTCAATTCCATAAAATATATGGAATATATTGATATGGAAATGGAATTAATATACACATATAGGAAGAGAATATTGTAGATTGATATATAGAAACTTAAGCGTTTATCTTTATTCTAGATTACAGCTTTATAGACTAAGAGATAGATAGTATGGTAGAAAAATTCATTTTTCTACCATACTATCTATCTCTTAGATAATTTCCGATTCTAGTGCGCTCATTTCATTTAAGTTAAGACGTGAAATTGGACCCCTTTCATTTTACTTCGTAAATTTTTGATAAGAACTTGGAAGGAAAGTTTGATTCAAATTCATTTGAAAATTCAATCGAATTAATCATTTTGACTGACTGTTTTTACGTAAATGATAAGTAGAAAGGCGGTAGGAACTAGAATGAATAGTGCAGTAGCAATAAATGCAAGAATATTTACTTCCATAATCTCATCGGTTTTTTACTTCGCAATAACTCGGGATTTAATCCCCTAGAGATGATAAATCTTTCGTCTATCGTCTGTAAATTCAATGGATGAATTACCTCTCGATGATCTTGAACCGAATCACTATCATGAATAACAATATCTGATCTATCAAATCAACCCGTCGTCAAGACTTGAATAGTATAACATAGGAAGTTCTTTTATCCATACCGAATCAAAATTTTGATTCCTAACTCAATTACTCCGAAATGATATTTATCATCCGTTTCCTTGTTTTTTCTATAACCCACCTTTGCGTCTTCCTTGGAGAATCTTCTGATGAAGGATCATCAGATTGCCTTTCCACTTCAATTAATTACATAGTTCCGAACCTAACAAACAAAAAAAGCGAGATGGAAAAATAGGAAAAAAAAAAAGAAATCAAGACTCCTTTTTGCTTTGGGAATGCAAGTATACCCCTTGACATTCTTTACTAGTTCATAGAAAGGGAAAAATGGATTTTTGTATTTATTGGATCCGTCGGGACTGGCGGGGCTCGAACCCGCAGCTTCCGCCTTGACAGGGCGGTGCTCTAACCGATTGAACTACAATCCCAGGGAAATAAGGGATCTGGCAGAAATTTGGATTCTTTTTTATCTTCGTATGGGGTCTTTCTAAAGGACAAGGGATTTTCTACTATCTCATGGT